AAGTTTTTTATTAGTAATCCAATCACTTATTAGAAAATATATTTTCTTACCTTCATTGATAATCACTAAAAATATCGTTCGTATACTATTATTTCAAATTCCCGAATGGTCAGAGGATTTAAAGGATTGGAATAGAGAAATCTATATTAAATGCACCTATAATGGTGTTCAATTATCCGAAAAAGAATTTCCGAAAAAATGGCTAACCGAGGGTATTCAAATAAAGATCCTTTTTCCTTTTCGTCTGAAACCTTGGCACAGATCTAAGCTACGATTCCCTAAAAAAGAAAAGGATCCAATGAAAAAAAAACAAAAAACGAAAAAAATAGATTTTTGCTTTTTAACTGTTTTCGGAATAGAAGTAGAATTGCCCTTTTCTTCTTCTCCCCGAAACCGACTTTCTTTTTTTAATCCCATTTTTAAAGAACTTAAAAAAAAAATGAAAAATAGGAAAAAGAAATTCTTTCTAGTTCTAAAAGTTTTAAACGAAAGAACCCAATTTTTTCTAAATGTCTCAAAAGAAAGAGCACAATGGATCATCAAAAGTATTCTCAAAAAGATTCTATTTCTAAAAGAAAAAATAAAAAAACTATCACTATCTAATTTGTTATTAATATTTGGATTGAGAAAAATATATGAATTGAATGAAATTCAAAAAAATTCAACAATCAGTAACAGTAATCCAATGATTTATGAATCAGCCATTCCAATTCAATCTATTAATTGGACAAATTGTTCATTGACAGAAAAAAAAATAAAAGATCTGAATGATAGAACAAAGACAATCATAAAACAAATAGAAAAATTTACAAAGAAAAGGGGGTTTCTAATTTCAGAGAGAAATATTTGTTCTAAGAAAACAACTTTTGATTATGATGATAAAAGATTCGAATTAGAAAAAAATATTTGGCAGATATTACAAAGAAGAAATGTTCGATTAGCCCATAAATCACATTATTGTTTAAAATTTTTCATAGAAAAGGTATACATAGATATCTTTATATGTATCATTAATATTCCTAGGATCAATGTACAACTTTTTCTTGAATCAACAAAAAAAATTCTTAATAAATACATTTACAATAATAAAGCAAATGAAGAAAGAGTTGATAAAAAAAATAAGAGTATAATTCACTTTATTTTTACGATAAAAAACTTAATTTGTAATATTAGTAATATGACTTCACAGAATTTTTGTGACGTATCCTCTTTGTCACAAGCATATGTATTTTACAAATTATCACAAACTCAAGTTATTAACTTATATAAGTCTAAATTCAGATCTGTTTTTGAATATCACGGAACACCCCTTCTTCTTAAGAATGAAATAAAGGATTATTTTTTTGAAGTACAAGGAATATCTCATTCTAAATTAAAACATAAGAACCCTCCCAATTCTGTAATGAATCAATGGAAAAATTGGTTAAAAGGTCATTATCAATACAATTTATCTCAAAATGGATGGTCGAGATTAGTCCCACAAAAATGGCGAAATAGAATGAATGAAAGTCGTGTGGCTCAAAATAAGGATTTAACCAAATGTCATTCATATGAAAAAAAGGGATTAATTCTTTACAAAAAACAAGAAGTAGACTCATTAACAAATCAAAAAAAAAAAATGAAAAAACAATATGGGTATGATCTTTTATCATATAAATCTATTAATTATGCAGATAAAAAGGACTCATATATTTATGGATATAGATGGCCATTCCAAACAAATAATAACCAAGCGATTTCTTATAATTCCAACACGCGTAAAAAAAATTTATTTGATATGATGGATGATATTCCTATCAAGAATTATATAGTAGAAGATTCTATTCTAGATATGGAAAAAAATTTGGATAGAAAGTATTTTGATTGGAGAATTCTGAATTTTTGTCTTAGAAATAAAGTGGATTTTGGGGCTTGGCTCGATACGGATTATTATTTTACGCTTCATCAAGAAATCAACCCATCCAATCAAAAAAGGTTTTTTTTTGATTGGATGGGAATGAATGTAGAAATACTAAATCATTCCATAGCGAATGGGGAATTTTTTTTCTTCTCTAAAATTTTTAGATTTTATAATGCCTATACGAGTAACCCATCGATCATACCAATAAAATTACTTTTTTTCAATTTGTATATAAATAAAAATATTAATGTTAGTGAAAAGAAAAAAATAGATATTTTTAGACCATCGACAAATAAAAAATCTCTTGAATTAGAGTTAGAGACTCAAAATCAAGAAAAAACAGAATACGCAGCTCGAGTAAATCTTGAAACATCTTTCTCAAAGAAAGAAAAAGATGTTGAAGAAAATTATGCAGGATCGGGCATGAAAAAGGGTGTAAAAAAAAAGAAATACAAGAACAACATCGAAGCAGAACCTAATTGTTTCCTAAGAGAGTATTTGCGTTTTCAATTGAACTGGCGTGATTGCTTAAATGAAAGAATAATGAATAATATCAAAGTATATTGTCTCCTGCTTAGACTGATCAATCTAAAAGAAATTACTATAGCCTCTATTCAAAGAGGAGAACTAAGTTTAGATATTATGAAAATTCAGAATCAGAAGGATTTCACTCTTCCAGAATTGAATAAAAATACAGAATTAATGAAAAAGGGAATATTGAGTATTGAACCAATTCGTCTGTCTAGAAAAAACCATGAACAATTTATTATGTATCAAACCATAGGCCTTTCGTTGATTCATAAGAGAAAGCACCAAATTAATCAAAGATACCGAGAAAAAAGCTATGTTGATAAGAAGAATTTTGATAAATCCATTACAAGAACAAGAGATCAAAAGCTCACTGAAAAAAAAGAAAAAAATCATTATGATTTACTTGTTCCTGAAAATATTTTATCCGCTAGACGTCGTAGACAATTGAGAATTCTAATTTGTTTCAATCCTAGAAATAAAACAAATATGCATAGAAATACGGCATTTTACAATGAAAATAAAGTGAATAATTGCTGTAACGTTTTGGCTACAAGTAAAGATCTTGATAAAGATAAAAAAAAACTAATTACTTTAAAGTTATTTCTTTGGCCAAATTATCGATTAGAAGATTTAGCTTGTATGAATCGCTATTGGTTTGATACCAATAATGGCAGCCATTTCAGTATGGTAAGGATACATATGTATCCGCGATTGAAAGTTCATTAATGTACATTTTTCTTTTTTCTATTTCCCATAACATATCTGGTACGCCAAGACAAATAGATGCATACACGCATTGTCTTACCTTCTATTCTGAGGCATGATACTAATTTAATGATATATCCATAAGATTTCTAAATGAATCAACAAAATCTTCTTATTTGAAATTTACAATTTTTCTTTTGTGAATACAAAAATATAGTATTTTTTGTATACTTATTTGAATTGGATTGATTAATAATAATTAATTTGAAAAAAAAAAAGAATCAGGAATTCTTAAGAAAATTAAGATTATTGTATATACCAAATTGAAAATGAGTGTCATTATTATTACTGATCAATAAAAATATTTAGAATCTATAAAAAAAAGGGGGGAAAGAGAAACTTTCATTTTATGGTAAAAAATGCATTTATACCAGTTATTTCACAAGAAAAAAAAAAAGAAAACCGGGGGTCCATTGAATTTCAAGTATTCAATTTCACCACTAAGATACGAAGACTTACTTCACATTTGAAATTGCACAGAAAAGACTATTTATCTCAAAGGGGTTTACGTAAAATTCTGGGAAAACGACAACGACTCCTGTCTTATTTGTCAAAAAAAAATGTAATACGTTATAAAAAATTAATAACTCAGTTGGATATTCGGGAGTCACAAACTCATTAATTTGAAGAGTCTTTTTGAATTATTCGATTTATTAGATCTTGAATTTTGATGAACTAATTTTGATTTTAAGCAATTCATGGAAGAATGAATCGAGGAAAAACCTATGAATGCCCCAGCTACAAGAAAAGACCTCATGATAGTCAATATGGGTCCTCACCACCCATCAATGCATGGTGTTCTTCGACTCATTGTTACTCTAGATGGTGAGGATGTTATTGATTGTGAACCAATATTGGGTTATTTACACAGAGGGATGGAAAAAATTGCGGAAAACCGAACAATTGTACAATATTTGCCTTATGTAACACGTTGGGATTACTTAGCTACTATGTTCACAGAGGCAATAACCGTAAATGGACCGGAACAGTTAGGAAATATTCAAGTACCTAAAAGAGCCAGCTATATTCGAGTAATTATGTTGGAATTGAGTCGTATAGCTTCTCACCTATTATGGCTGGGACCGTTTATGGCAGATATTGGTGCACAAACCCCTTTCTTCTATATTTTCAGAGAAAGAGAATTAATCTATGATCTATTCGAAGCTGCCACAGGTATGAGAATGATGCATAATTATTTTCGTATCGGAGGGGTAGCGGCTGATCTACCTCATGGTTGGATAGATAAATGTTTGGATTTCTGCGATTATTTTTTAACAGGAGTTGTTGAATATCAAAAACTTATTACGCGAAATCCAATTTTTTTAGAGCGGGTTGAGGGAGTAGGCATTGTTGGTGGAGAGGAAGTAATAAATTGGGGTTTATCAGGACCAATGCTTCGGGCTTCCGGAATACAATGGGATCTACGTAAAGTTGATCATTATGAGTGTTACGAGGAATTTGATTGGGAAGTTCAATGGCAAAAAGAAGGAGATTCATTAGCTCGTTATTTAGTACGAATTGGTGAAATGGTGGAATCCATAAAAATTATTCAACAAGCTCTGGAAGGAATTCCAGGAGGGCCATATGAGAATTTAGAAATCCGCTCCTTTGATAGAGAAAAGGATACAGAATGGAATGATTTTGAATATCGATTCATTAGTAAAAAGCCGTCTCCGACTTTTGAATTACCGAAACAAGAACTTTATGTGAGAGTTGAAGCCCCAAAGGGAGAATTAGGAATTTTTCTAATAGGGGATCAGAATGGTTTTCCTTGGAGATGGAAAATTCGTCCCCCGGGTTTTATCAATTTGCAAATTCTTCCTCAGTTAGTTAAAAGAATGAAATTGGCTGATATTATGACAATACTAGGTAGCATAGATATCATTATGGGAGAAGTTGATCGTTGAAATGATAATTGATACAACAGAAGTACAAGATATCAATTCTTTTTCCAGATTGGAATCTTTAAAAGAGGTCTATGGAATTATATGGATACTTATCCCTATTTTTACTCTTGTATTGGGAATCACAATAGGTGTACTAGTGATTGTATGGTTAGAAAGAGAAATATCCGCAGGGATACAACAGCGTATTGGACCTGAATACGCTGGTCCTTTGGGAGTTCTTCAAGCTCTAGCAGATGGAACAAAATTACTTTTCAAAGAGAATCTTATTCCATCTAGGGGAAATATTCGTTTATTCAGTATTGGGCCTTCCATATCAGTCATATCAATTCTAGTAAGCTATTCAGTAATTCCTTTTGGCTATAACTTTGTTTTAGCTGATCTCAATATCGGTGTTTTTTTATGGATTGCTATTTCGAGTATTGCTCCCATTGGACTTCTTATGTCAGGATATGGGTCAAATAATAAATATTCCTTTTTGGGTGGTCTACGGGCTGCTGCTCAATCGATTAGTTATGAAATACCATTAACTCTATGTGTGTTATCAATATCTCTACGTGTGATTCGTTGAGACAGAAACTTTTCCATGCTCTTTTCTTTTCGTCTTTATTTCTTTTCTTCTTTATAGAAAAGGGGTAGACAAAATTGAATAAATATCCTGATTTTTATTATTTTTATTCGGAATTCGGATTGATGAACTAAATCAGATAGTTATATGAGTGAAATAAAACAGCTTCTATTTATTCAGTTAGATTTAAAAAATGAATAATAATATTTGAATTAAATATATATATTTACTTAGAATAATATATAATTTAATTAATATTTAATATGAATATAAAATATACATATATAATATATATATATATAATTATAGAATTAATTAAAAAATTAATATACTATGATTTGAATTTCATTTGAATCTGCAGTAAAAATATTGAGTCTCATTTTCTATGTATAAGAATTAAGTAAAAAAAAAAATTATAAGCGGAAGAAAGCGTTTACCCCAAAATTGGTTGATTAGTCATCCTGTCTTGAAGCGGGCTCAAAAGACCAACCTTATTGAGTTTTCACTACCGTTTGTATAAATTACCATACATGGATTACCATAAAGGGGGGTTGATAAAAAATGAGTGGATGGTTAGAAACACCAAGATACACAAAGGATTAGTAATAGTAATGAAGATTATGTAAATTCTCCAAAAGAGCATTTTTGCATAATATAAAAAGAATACTAATTGGGGCTTTAAGTTGGTAGAAATAATCAGGCAGTACTCCCCACAATTCCGATCCAGAGTATGCTCCTATCCACTGATTAAATAAATGACTATCAGAAACGAAAAAATCCTTTAATTTTTTTAAGTCCCCTTTTGTTTTTCACATAAAAAAAAAGAAGAATAGGAACGAAAAAAAAAAAAGAAAGAATAATACAATAAAAAAAGAGAGATCCCTTTTGATTCTTTCTTATATACATATTCACGGAGATACAATTTATGTCATAATTCATAAACTAGTGTCTAATTTTTTTACGTAATCGAAAACTATGGGTTATTGATAATTCTAAAGGAGTATTTTATTGAAGAATTCAATTATTACTCAACAAATTCCAATTTTTAAGGGATGAGATCAATTCAGAAGTACTTTTTCTATTTATTATTATAAATTTTAACAGACAGAATTCAATTGGTCTAATTCAGGACCGTCCAATAGATTGGAATCCTATCTATCCTAGGGATATACCAAGATAAATTAAATACCTGGCGCGGTCCTTAGATTTATTTATGGCCTTCGAGGAGCCGTATGAGGTGAAAATCTCATGTACGGTTCTGTAATAGCGATGGGAACAGTAATGTTATCACCGACTAGGATTATCTAACAGTTTAAGTACAGTTGATATAGTTGACGCGCAATCAAAATACGGTTTTTGGGGATGGAATTTGTGGCGTCAACCTATAGGTTTTATCGTTTTTCTAATTTCTTCCCTAGCGGAATGTGAAAGATTACCTTTTGATTTACCAGAAGCAGAAGAAGAATTAGTAGCAGGTTATCAAACCGAATATTCGGGTATAAAATTTGGTTTATTTTACGTTGCTTCCTATTTAAACTTATTAGTTTCTTCATTATTTGTAACAGTTCTTTACTTGGGCGGTTGGAATATCTCTATTCCGTACATATTCATTTCTGAGCTTTTTGAAATAAATAAAACATGTGGAGTTTTTGGAACTACAATTGGTATCTTTATTACATTAGCTAAAACTTATTTGTTCTTGTTCGTTTCTATCACAACAAGATGGACTTTGCCTAGGCTAAGAATGGATCAATTATTAAACCTTGGATGGAAATTTCTTTTACCTATTTCTCTCGGTAATCTATTATTAACAACTTCGTTTCGACTGTTTTCACTGTAAAAGATTGATATTCCATATTCATAACTTGTCTCAAACAAGAGAAAGAAACAAAACAAAAATATTCATAGATATTCACGATATGTTCCTTATGGTAACTGGGTTCATGAATTACGGTCAACAAACAGTACGAGCTGCAAGGTACATTGGTCAAAGTTTCATGATTACCTTATCCCACGCAAATCGTTTACCTGTAACTATTCAATATCCTTATGAAAAATTAATCACATCGGAACGTTTCCGCGGTCGAATCCATTTTGAATTTGATAAATGCATTGCTTGTGAAGTATGTGTTCGTGTATGTCCTATAGATCTACCCGTTGTTGATTGGAAACTGGAAACTGATATTCGAAAGAAACAATTGCTTAATTACAGTATTGATTTCGGGATCTGTATATTTTGTGGTAACTGTGTTGAGTATTGTCCAACAAATTGTTTATCAATGACTGAAGAATATGAACTTTCGACTTATGATCGTCACGAATTGAATTATAATCAAATTGCCTTGGGCCGTTTACCAATGTCAATAATTGACGATTATACAATTCGAACAATTCAATTCAAATAATTTTTTTTTTTTTGATATAAATAGAAATTTCTAAAAATTAAAAATTAGAGATTTCAAATTTATATTAAATTTCATTAAATTTCTATTTTATATTAAAAATTATATTATATATTAAAAGTAAAAGATAGATTATTTCTATTTATTTAATAAATTAATAAAAAGAAAATAAATAGAAATAAATAGAATATTATTATTCTATTATATAAATATATAGTACAGTTTAATATAGTGTCGAACTACTCTTTCGTATAAAGAATGAGATTAGTCCTATAACTGTATCTATATCAATTCACACTCCTTAGGATTTAATTCAATTAGAAATAGAAATTTAGTATATAAAATTTTTTCCTGGTCGTATCAATAAGGTCATGAAATTTTGATTTATTTATTTTTTATTTTACATCTAATGGATTTACCTGAACCGATACATGATTTTCTGTTAATCTTTCTAGGATCAGGTCTTGTATTAGGAAGTCTAGGAGTAGTATTACTTACCAATCCAATTTTTTCTGCCTTTTCGTTGGGACTGGTTCTTGTTTGTATATCTTTATTCTATATTTTATCAAACTCCCATTTTGTAGCTGCAGCACAGCTACTTATTTACGTGGGAGCTATAAACGTTTTAATCATATTTGCTGTGATGTTCATAAACGGTTCAGAATATTACCAAGATTTTAATCTTTGGACCGTTGGGGATGGAGTTACTTTGATGGTTTGTACAAGTATTTTTGTTTCACTAATAACTACTATTCCGGATACATCATGGTACGGGATTATTTGGACTACAAGATCAAATCAGATTATAGAGCAAGATTTGATAAATAATGGTCAACAAATTGGAATTCATTTATCAACAGATTTTTTTCTTCCATTTGAACTCATTTCAATAATTCTTTTAGCTGCTTTGATAGGTGCAATTGTCGTTGCTCGCCAGTAAGAATAGAACTTAGTAACATCAATCTTAATTCCATTTTTGTTCTATTCTATTTTATTTTATCTCCATTTCCTTTGAATTTTATATGTGAATGGGAAAGTGAAAGATTGTTTATGTTTAAAATAATTTTTTTATTCGATTTATTACCAATATATTCTTTTGGTCCGTACTCCGTACTTGTTATATTCTCTAGTCAATCGAATCTGTTGAATTGTTGTTCATATTGAAATGAATCGAAATAGATAAGGAGTTGGTCAATGATGCTCGAACATGTACTTGTTTTGAGTGCTTATTTATTTTCTATCGGTATCTATGGATTGATCACGAGCCGAAATATGGTTCGAGCCCTTATGTGTCTTGAACTTATACTGAATGCGGTTAATATAAATTTCGTAACTTTTTCTGATTTTTTTGATAGTCGCCAATTAAAAGGAAATATTTTTTCAATTTTTGTTATAGCTATCGCAGCCGCTGAAGCAGCTATTGGACCGGCTATTGTTTCATCAATTTATCGTAACAGAAAATCAACTCGTATCAATCAATCGAATTTGTTGAATAAATAGTATTAATCAGAAAAATAAGAATTTAGAATATTGAAATTCGAATATTTAGCAATTCAAACTCGCATGTATGATACACAACATATGATCATGTTTACGAAAACGTAAGAAATCAAAGTATCTTGGCCTTCTTTTATGAATTGATCCAGAGGGAGATTGATTAGAAAAGTTCTGGTAAATCATTGATTCGTCTGGTGTCACAATATATGATTCATTTACAAGTTTACTAGATCGAAAATTGCTGATGTTCAAAAATTAATAGATCCAATGTCACATTCCGTAAAGATTTATGATACATGTATCGGATGTACTCAATGTGTCCGAGCCTGCCCCACAGATGTATTAGAAATGATACCTTGGGATGGATGTAAGGCTAAGCAAATTGCTTCTGCTCCAAGAACAGAGGACTGTGTTGGTTGTAAGAGGTGTGAAT